TGTGAGATCGTCAATATTGTACCGAGGGCGTCTTTAGAGTATACCGAATAAGTATAGCTATCCTTCTTCTGACACAGCAACGCACTTTCAATCATTATCGAAAGGAAGTACTCAAAATTTGCTTTCTTACTTTACTTGTTGCTTGTCAGTGTACAATGATTCCCCATCCAATATAAAATTATGCAAAAAAGTCTATTTCTCTCTATTATTAGTTTGTATTAGTTTTAGGGTAGAACCTGCTCGTAGTTGTAGAAGCGGCTTTTGTTGGAATCCTCTTTTCATCATTTTAAGGAATTGGCTAGTCGTCCAGTAACAAGTAAGATAAGAAATAGTAGTAAATCGTATTCGATGAAAGAAAGAGAACAAAGAAACAAAAGAATAAAAAAATTGTAATCAACCCTTTTGATGCATACATTGTTGTACTAGATCAAGATCAAAAGATTCTTTCTTGACCTAACTACAAGAACGAGGTTTTATAATAGAATACGGAAAGAAAAAATGTATAACGTAAAAAAGAAAAGATAATAGAAATTACTAACCTAGTTGGACCAAAATAAATATATATATTTTTTTTTAAGGAAACTTAGGCAAGTGCTTTTTTAGAAATATATATGTACAAAAAGAACATATTTCATTTAGCTCTTCCATGCCTACTATAACTAGTTATTTTGGTTTTCTACTAGCGGCTTTAACGGTAACCTCAGCTCTATTTATTGGTCTGAGTAAGATACGACTTATCTGAAATTAGTATTTGAAATGGACAATTCATAAAAAGAAATCTTTCGATAGAATTCTGTATAAATTGCAAATTCTTGGTCATTGAGATTCATGGTAATTCAGATTAATATTTAGGTATAGATATTACCTCCTTTTTCTCCTTTCAACTAAATTGCAATGATTGAAGTTTTTCTATTTGGAATCGTGTTAGGTCTAATTCCTGTTACTTTGGCTGGATTATTCGTAACTGCATATTTACAATATAGGCGGGGTGATCAATCGGACCTTTGATTAATTACTATCGCTTTTTTTGATTGACCTCCTACTTTCTTTAATACAAAGGAGGTCAAATTCAGATTGCGGTTCAAGTTAGTGAAGCTCTTTCAGTCTAATTTGATCTAAGAAAAATAAGGACGAAATCACGCTCTGTAGGATTTGAACCTACGACATCGGGTTTTGGAGACCCGCGTTCTACCGAACTGAACTAAGAGCGCTTTCTTATCAGAAAAGACAAGAATGTAAAGACACTTTTTTTAACCCCAATTTAATAAATATTAATTTAATGATTTAATGAACGATTATATTATATATTAATATAATTGGAATCGATCTTAATTAATCCCTCGTTACTGCTCAACGAAGAAGTAATAGGTAGGGATGACAGGATTTGAACCTGTGACATTTTGTACCCAAAACAAACGCGCTACCAAGCTGCGCTACATCCCTACAATTGGTCTACAGTATCATTGTATAGAATTCCTGGCTTGTTTTCCACATCGTTATTTCGTCCATTGATCTATACAATTTAGATGGGCATTTCGTCTTTTTGGTCCCATTTAACATATAATAATAGTAAAAGAAAAGTCTTATATACGTATGAGATACGGAACGGAACCTGTCGTAAAAATCAATGAGTAGTTTTCGGGAATGCTCGGGACGAAAGGGACGTTTTTTTATGTTTTAAGAAAAATTTTATTTACCGGATAGTTGTATATTTCAATTTGAATTAGGGATTTCGTGTACAAGGTTCTTAACTGCATATGCATCTGATCATACATGTATTACCATTTTAGATTACAATAAAAAAAAGGAAGGAGATTTTTCAATGCGAGATCTAAAAACATATCTTTCCGTGGCACCGGTATTAAGTACTCTATGGTTCGGGTCTTTAGCAGGTCTATTGATAGAGATTAATCGTTTTTTCCCAGATGCGTTGACATTCCCCTTTTTTTGATTCTAGTTATTGATACGGTACCAAATAACGAAGATTCGAGATAAAATTAAATATTTGTGACTAACCCTTTGCCCCTTTTTTCTCTTTTTTCCTTAAAGGGAGGAAAGAGAAAAAAGAAAGGGTGTATTCAACAGCTTCGAGACTTGGATTCAAGTTTGAATTAAATAAATTATTAAATTCAAATATTAACTAGGGATGGAGGTAGAATAAACAGGGTGGGCCTAGATCTAGGACAAGACTCTTATACAAGGTACTTAAATGTAAATGAAATACTGTGATTTGAAATAAAGTTTAGAAATTTTTTTAGTCTATTGATATTGATTGCAGGGAATTTTTTATAATTGGATTTCAAGTTAATAACTTCTATTTTTCCTTCCTTTCTTCTTCGTTTCGGATCGAAAATAGAAGAGTTGAGTAAATCAAAAATCCAAAGGGGGTTCATGGCCAAGGGAAAAGATGTACGAATAACGGTTATTTTGGAATGTACCGGTTGTGTTCGAAACGGTGTTAATAAGGTATCAACGGGTATTTCCAGATATATTACTGAAAAGAATCGTCACAACACGCCTAATCGATTGGAATTGAGAAAATTCTGTCCATTTTGTTACAAACATACGATTCATGGGGAGATAAAAAAATAGATCGAATCGAGCACATGTATGTAACCCTTCCTTGGAGGGGTAAAAATAACATTCTATATAGAACATAGTTAAATATTCTATATATAACATAATTAAATATAAACAAACCAAATCCTATTTATTCTAATTCATTTTAGATCCAACCGAAATAGGATTTTCGGGATAAGGAATAAACTAAACAAACCATGGATAAATCCAAGCGACCTTTTCTTAAATCCAAGCGATCTTTTCGTAGGCGTTTGCCCCCGATTCAATCGGGGGATCGAATTGATTATAGAAACATGAGTTTAATTAGTCGATTTATTAGCGAACAAGGAAAAATATTATCTAGACGGGTGAATAGATTGACCTTGAAACAACAACGATTAATTACTATTGCTATAAAACAAGCTCGTATTTTATCTTTGTTACCTTTTCTTAATAATGAGAAACAGTTTGAAAGAACCGAGTCGACCACCAGAACTGCGGGTCTTCGAGCCAGAAATAAATAAGCTTACTCTTTCGTCACTTGAATAAAAAGTAAAATCAGAACTAAAACGCAGATTGATGTTTTGGTCGAAAAATATGAAAAATACATATTGAATTATCGTGTTGTAAGAAAAAAAAGAATCGGGTAAGAATAAAGATTCTTTTTGAGTGTGTTCATTCATTTTGACTTTACCCTCCCGGAGTTCATTCTCCGGGGAACTCCGTTTAAATTATTCCGGTGGGTTCTTTCCAATCTATTTCTTTTATGATTTCATTGGAAATCATATAAAGACAATTTTTATTTGATATAGCTATTTGTGCAAGTATTTTACGATTAAGAAGCACCTGTTTCTTATATAGGTCATGTATTAATCTACTATAACTATAGGATACCCCTATTTCACGAATTACTGCGTTTATTCGCGTGATCCACAAACGGCGAAAATTTCTCTTTTGCTTATCCCTGTCCCGATGAGACGAAACCAAAGCTCTTATTTTCTGTTGAGTAATTGTTCGAGTAAGTCTTGAATGAGCCCCTCGAAAGCTTGATGCAAATAAACGAATTTTTGTTCTACGTCTCCGAGCTATATTTCCCCGTCTAATTCTGGTCATTGAATAAATGAAACTTTGACGAATAACTAATAGATTTCCTTTCTTTCAGTTATTCTTTTTCCCTTTCCTAGTCTATTAATAACAAATCTTTTTTCCAATGTATAAACTAAAAATTCCAATGACTTTGGCTACTATAACCTTCCCGACCACTATTTTTATTTTTTCTAGACATTTCACTTATAAATAAGAAATTCTATTTTACTAGGTATCAAAATAGAATAAATACAAAATAAAAATGGATAAAGAAATAGTGGCTTCCTTCGTTTATATGGTTACTTCTTAAACGGTGAGGTTTTTTCTATACACCGGAGCCTTTACTTCATTTAATCAATGTTATTGGTAACTTGTATAGTTCACATTCTTTGGCTCTACCCATGAATTATCCAGTAATAGGTCTTTCACGATTAGATCTACTTACACAGTAACGGTATTTAATTATGAAAGTTGGCTGGGTAGCTAACCCTGTTAGTCCGTTCTTGCAAGAGGGGCCTAAGTTTTCTGTTTTTATTTTTAAGTAGGATTTTCTCCGCTTAATGGATAACCATTTGTTACCAATGGAGAATTGCTTCTCATCTTAAAGTGAGGTGATTGGATTTGCACCAATGGAAACCATAAATTTCGTACACAATAGAATGGATATATTTTTTTTTTATACTGAATTGAACGGACTTCTTTTTCTATTCTATCCTATTCCCCGGTACTGATCATTGATACTAGAAAAGGTTTTATTTCTTTTATCTTTATCCCAGCTCATGATCTGAACGAGTCGCACATACACCCTAGTACATGTTCCTCGACGCTGAGGGCATCCCCGAAGTGCGGGGGATTTTGTGACATTTCTGATTGGCTGTCTTGTATTTCTAATAAGTTGTTTAATAGTTGGCATGTTGAATCATATCATATAAATAATGGGCTGGTTTAGATCGATCCTAACCTGATGATACTTCTATTTAATTATTTAATTTTCCTGATGAAACTTTATATTTAAATTTGTAGTAAATTCATCAAAAATATAAAATAGGAAATCGATAATTTGCACGAAAAAAATCCCGACTTTTTCACTCAACCACCGCTACAAGATCAACAATTCCATAAGCTTGGGCTTCTGTTGCTGACATAAAAACATCTCTTTCCATGTCTTCCGAGACAACCCATAAGGGTTTGTCCGTTCTTTGTACATAAACCCTTGTTAGGGTTTCACGCAGTTTTAGCAGCTCTTCCGCTTCCAGGATAAATTCTCCCGTTTGTGCCTCATAAAAAGAACTAGCAGGTTGATGAATCATTACCCTGATGGTATAACAAAAGAGGGGTTCCTCTATTTTGCATGA